TATTCATAGTTGGAAGCTCTTAAGCCATAATGGATCAGCGATCCTTGGAGAAGGGGGAAGAAGTCTTTTCAATATTTCTGGATTTTAAGGAGACTATAATTATATAATTATAATATAATATTATGTAAATGTAAAAAAAAAAAAGAACAAAGAGAGAAAAGCCGGCTATCGGAATCGAACCGATGACCATCGCATTACAAATGCGATGCTCTAACCTCTGAGCTAAGCGGGCTCACATAAAAGAAATTATGCAGTGCATAGGACTTTAGTAAACTACTAGAATTTTAGCTTAGTCTTAACTATTGCATATTAATATATATATATGAATACTAATATGTGTATAGTAATACGTAACATATTATTCGAATCTATTTATTTAGATAATAAAATAATAAATTAAATATCTATAATATATAAATATGGTATTGGTATATAATTTTCAATTTCAATTAAATATAATAATATAAATATATTAGAATGTATATTCTAGTGGATTAACTCGATTATACCTGGGTGGCCCTAAGGAAAAGATAAGGATCCAATTCAGATTATATATAATTCCTCTGGTTTCATTCGGAAAGGTAGGGGATAAGTCGAAAAAAAAAGAATCGATCCTTCGAGTATTCCAAACCCCAACGTAAAAATTCGAGTAAGAGAGGTATATATATGTGGTATATATCCATCCATATTGAATTGCGGATACATCAATGATAGAATCATTTTGATTGGACTAAATACAAATACAGGTCCTCTGATATATGAAAGAAAATAGGCAGGAAATCAAACAAATAGGAGGGGACCTAGACACTTTTAGATAGAAATGCATATCATATCTATTAAACGTAAACGGCTCAAAATAAATGAACGAAAGAGGGGATCCCAACGAGATCCTAGTCTCAAAACAAAAAAAAAAGATAGAAGAGAGGGGATATGGCGAAATTGGTAGACGCTACGGACTTGATTGGGTTGAGCCTTAATTATGGAAACATACTAAGTGATAACTTTCAAATTCAGAGAAACCCTGGAATTAAAAATGGGCAATCCTGAGCCAAATCCTGGTTTCAGAAAACAAAAAAGGGGTTCAGAAAGCAAGAATACAAAAAGAAAAGGATAGGTGCAGAGACTCAATGGAAGCTGTTCTAACGAATAGAGTTGACTGCTTTGATCGAGGAATGAATCCTTCTATTTTTAAAACTCCAGAAAGGATGAACCCATATACGTACATAATACGTAATAAAATACCAAAGATTAATCCGAATCTTTATTTTTTATTTTCTATATATGTATATATATGTTATATGCAAAATTGAAGAATTCTTGTGAATCGACTCCAAGTTTAAGTAAGAATCGAATACTCGCTGATCAAATCAGTCACTCCATAGTCTGATAGATCTTTCTTTTAAAGAACTAACTAATTGGACGAGAATAAAGATAGAGTCCCATTATACATGTCAATATCAATACCGGCAAAAATGAAATTTATAGTAAGAGGAAAATCCGTCGACTTTTGAAATCGTGAGGGTTCAAGTCCCTCTATCCCCAATAAAAAGTTCGCTTTACCCCCCCTAACTATACTATATTATCGAACTTTTTATTTTTTTATCTTATCCCCTTCCTTTCCGCGGTTCCACATTAGTTATGTTTCTCATCCATTCTACTCTTTCACAAATGGATCGTGAGAGAACCTTTTCTCTCTTATCACAAGCCTTGTGATATATGTGCAAATCAACATCCATGAGAAAGGAATCCCCATTTGAATCATTCACGGTCCATATAATTATTTTGAGTTAAACTGCATTTACAAAGTATTCTTTTTGACTATACAAGACCAATAAATTCCAGGGCTGGGGTAAGGCTTTGTAATGCTTTTTTAATCTATTTAAGTGACTAACATATACCCCCCCAGCCCTCTGTATGGGGTTGGCGGGAAGGGTCGGGATAGCTCAGTTGGTAGAGCAGAGGACTGAAAATCCTCGTGTCACCAGTTCAAATCTGGTTCCTGGCATGCGGTTATGGATACTGAATATCAATTAATCGACATGGATCGGTATACATATCCGTTACTAGTCTAGATCATGATACATACTTATCGTTTGTGTATCTAAAAATATACCTTTTTGAAAGTTAAGCCTTTTAGTCGGTTTAACATTTTTAAGTCTATAGGAATAGAACCGTGGGAATATACAAGATCCAAATAAAGTATAAAAAAGAAAAAAGTAATCCGGCCTCCCCTTTTTTATTTCATATTCTATTTCTTCACTCCCCTGCGCGGCCCTCTAGAGTCCATATAAGCAATGTACGCGGTACAAAGTTCATGTTGCAGAACTCTTTTTTTTTGTTCATTTTATCAGCCCGGCTCATCCGAAATAAATATATTCCAAATTCAAATTTGGGAATATCAACGAAACCTCAATTTTCTTTATTTATTTAATTTCGCACATACATAATACGAATGAGAGTCCAACGACTCTGTTTGATCTAGAACAGAATGTAAAAATAT